AAGTGGAAGAAAAGGTATTATCCACGCATATTGATATGTCTGTTCCATAAAAAAAGTTTTTTTTTCTTAATTAATTGTTTCCGATTCACCGGATCTTAGCTCTTTCGAAAAAGTAAATAAAAAATAAAGATATGCACTAACTTATTTAATAATTTAATATATATTTATATTAGTATTTATTCTGAGTCTTTTCAAAATTGTTCAAATATGCAAAACAAGAAGTTACAATTGGTCAAATGATATAACCAAGTGACATATAAAAACAAATACTTATAATAGGAAAGTAGGAAAATACAAAATATTATTAATATTCATAGAGCAAGTATAAAATTTTAGGCTAAAAAGAGTACTTGATGCTAATATGAATTAGAGGATTAACTAAGGTCGTTGGTCTAATGAAATAAAACCTTTTAATTTTAGTTAGTTTATTTAAACTCATTAACTAATTCATTATGGGATTTATTGTTTTCCATTTCAATCAAAACAATTTATTAGGAATATTTGGAAAGTTTATAAGATTATAGCTCTAAAATGAACTTTTTATCGAGCAAGGATAAAAAATGACTGAGATCCTTTTTTATCAAACTACATACCCTTTAACAGATTTTTTACTAGTCTCATTCGAGTTTTAAAGTTTAGGTGTATTTTTTTTTCAAGTTTTACTAAAAAAAGACTCAATTTATTAGGCAAAAGTTTACAAGGTATTTTATTACATGTAAATAAAATATAGAATGACTAAAATAAAGGTATTTTAGGTTCTTTATTTCTTTTGATTTCTATCCCATAGCAGATGAGATATAAACAACGAGAACTAAGAGTTCAAAACCAAAATTTTTTGGTTTTACAAATAGTGTATGGAATCAAAATTTTGTTATTTCGAGTCATTTTTTATTTTCACGGATCTTTGACGTATCTAGATTTCTATGAAGAGAATCTTTTAGAAAAAAAATCGATAATGAATATAAGATAAGAAATAATAATTCGTTTTGAACAATAGATGTCTTTCACATCCAACTATAACAATGACTAACTTCTTCTTTTTTAAATGGCAGTTCCAAAAAAACGTACTTCGATATCAAAAAAGCGTATTCGTAAAAATATTTGGAAAAGGAAAGGATATTGGGCGGCATTAAAAGCTTTGTCATTAGGGAAATCTCTTTCTACCGGGAATTCAAAAAGTTTTTTTGTACGACAAACAAATAAGTCCTAAAATATTGGAATAATTTGGAATGGATTTGACTAAAAAAATTGGATCAGTAATTAATATCTCAGTAATTTGTTAATTTAATATTAAAGTTAATATAAAATTAACAATTGGCAGTTCCTATTGTAATCAATATGAAATAGACTCTTAATCTTATAAAAAGAAGAAGTATTCTTAAAAATAAAAAAATAAATATATATAAGATTTTTTATTTGATTTTTTTAGTAGATTTTCATTCAGATTTTGGTGGTGGGGAGTCTTCTTTTCCCCATCGACCTTTAAAAGAATAAATAATGAAAAAATTTTATATTTATCAGGAAGGGCAGATAGAATATTTTTAGTTCAAATTAATTAATTGTTCAAACTAATCCATTCCGTGTTAAAGATTTTTGGATAACTTTCTGACTTCTTAATTTATTAGATATACTATATTTAATGTATTTTCCATATCTATCCAATTTTCAGCCCAATGAATAATCAATGAATAATCAATAAAAGAACTTAATTGTTGAGATATTATTATATGTACAAGTGGCAATTTGGAGTAATCCAAAATAGACATATTTTAGATTCATTGATAAAATTTAGTTTGTGTTTCAAATTGAATTTATTAAATCAGATAAACCAGAAATAATGACAATAAAAAAAAAAGTTTTTTAGTCTATCGAAGAATTCTATCGTTGCAAGAGTCGTATTTTAGAATCGGCTAAACTACGTCAAAGCCCTAAAACCAGACACCTTAAAGAAACTACTGAACCTTTAAATTGACTTTTTTGAACTCTTTTTTTTTTTATATCTTTACTAAAAAAAACTTATTTGAGTGAATTGACTTGTTCAATCTCGACGATTGAATATAAATAGGTTATTATGAGTTCGAGCAAGCCGCTATGGTGAAATCGGTAGACACGCTGCTCTTAGGAAGCAGTGCTAGAGCATCTCGGTTCGAGTCCGAGTGGCGGCATGCCATCTTCTAAAAGATATCAAATAGATCCTATAATAAAATTAAATTAAATTCCCAATTTATATTTCTTAATTAATACGGGGGGATCCCCCGTTTTTTCATTTTTATGATATTTTCAACTTTAGAGCATATATTAACTCATATTTCCTTTTCTATTGTTTCAATTGTAATTACAATTCATTTGATAAGCTTATTGGGCAATCAAATTAGAAAACCATATTATTCCTCAGAAAAGGGGATGATAGCTACTTTTTTATGTCTAACAGGATTGTTAATAACTCGTTGGATTTATTCGGGCCATTTTCCACTAAGTGATTTATACGAATCCTTAATTT